GCTCGGGCAGAAATGGACCTCTTTTTTGTTAAAAAAAAGAATATCTAAGGAATTTTTGTACATTTCTATTTGAATTAGGGATTCTGCGTACAAATACAAGTGGTTATTAACTAAATATACATCTGATCATATATGGATTACCATTATGTATTACAAATTACAATAAAGAATAAGAATAAAGAAAGGAGGATTTGAAATGCGAGATCTAAAAACATATCTCTCCGTGGCACCAGTGATAAGTACTCTATGGTTCGGAGCCTTGGCCGGTCTATTGATAGAGATCAATCGTTTATTCCCAGATGCGTTGATATTCCCCTTTTTTTCATTCTAGTTATTGAGACGGGAAGGGGTGAAGAAATTAATCCCCTTCCGTTTTTCGTTGTTTTTTTTTTTTCGAATTCGAAAGAAAAGAGAAAAAAAAAAAGTGGATTCAACCTCAATGAAACTTGCAATCTGGTCCCGGGTTTCAATTGAATTTCATTAATAATGAGGCTGAAAATAGAATCGCTAGCGCGGGGCAACAATCTCATACAAGATACTTAAATAAAAAACTGAAATAATATACTGTGATTCTAAAGATAGTTAGAAATCATTGTATTACTTAATTATTACTATACTTCTATTGATGGCACCCAAATCTATCATAATTGGATTTCGGATTAGCAACTTCTATTTTTTCCTTCCTTTCTTCTTCTTCGCTTCGAATCGGAAAATAGAAGAGTTTTAAGTGAATCAAAAACCCAAAGGAGGTTCATGGCCAAAGGTAAAGATATACGAGTAACGGTTATTTTGGAATGTACCGATTGTGTTCGAAACAGTCTTAATGTTAATAAGGAATCAACGGGTATTTCAAGATATATTACTCAAAAGAATCGACACAATAAGCCTAGTCGATTGGAATTGAGAAAATTTTGTCCCTGTTGTTGCAAACATACGATTCACGGGGAGATAAAGAAATAGATAAAATGGATTGCCTGTGTGTCATCCCTCCAAATGAAAAATAAGCTATTATTTCATGTTTATATAAATTGTATATCTATATAAATTATCTAGATATATAACATATATAAATATAAACCTATTGAAATATTAAATAAATATAAACAAAAATAGAAACAAAACAAATAAATCCGATTTTGTAAGAAATGGTATTTTCGGGATAAGGAATAAACAAACCATGGATAAATCGAAACGAATCTTTCCTAAATCTAAGCGATCTTTTCGTAGGCGTTTGCCCCCGATCCAATCGGGGGATCGAATTGATTATAAAAACATGAGTTTAATTAGTCGATTTATTAGTGAACAAGGAAAAATATTATCTAGACGGGTGAATAGATTGACCTTAAAACAACAACGATTAATTACGATTGCTATAAAACAAGCTCGTATTTTATCTTCGTTACCTTTTCGTAATAATGAAAAAGAATTTGAAAAAAGTGAGTCAACTACTCAAGCTACTGGGCTTAAAACAAAAAAAAGGGTTTACTCTTCAATTAAATTAAAATTCCAATCTAAACTCAAATGAAATGCGGATTGATGTTTTGTTCGAAAACTACGATAATCCAAATTGGATTGTCGTATTGTCAGAAAAAAGAGAATCGTTGAAGAAGAAGAAATCTTTTTTTATTGAACGTGGTTGCTCATTTTGACGACTTTATCATATGATTATATTTTTTCATACAAATACCTACTCTACTTTCCCGGAGTTCAGTCTCCGGGGAATTTTTATGATCTCGTTGGAAATCATATAAAGACAATTCCTATTTAATATAGCTATTTGTGCAAGTATTTTACGATTAAGAAGCAACTGCCTCTTGTACAGATTATACATGAATATACTATAGCTATAGTATTTTTCATTTTGATTCTCTCGAATTACTGCATTTATTCGACTGATCCACAAACGACGAAAATCTCTTTTTTTCCTATCTCTATCCCGATGGGCCGAAACCAAAGCTTTTATTTTCTGTTGAGGAATAGTAAGTCTTGACCGAAAGCTTGATGTAAATAAACGAGTTTTTGTCCGATGTTTCCGAGCTATATATCCTCTTTTAATTCTAGTCATTGAATAAATGAAACTTTGATGAATAACTATTTTGATTTCGTTTCTTTTAGTTATTCTTTCCCCTTTTTTCCTAGTCCATTAATAACAAAACGGATTATTCCAGTGTATAAAATCCAAATTCCAATGGCTTTTGCTACTATAACCTTCCCAACCACGATTTTTTTATTTTCATTTCTAAGCATTTCACCTCGAAATAAAAAATTGTATCGAGACTAGGTATCAAAAAAAAAACATAGTAAATGAAATAGAAATGGATAAAGAAATAGTGGGTTCCATCGTTTCTATGGTTACTTCTAAAATGGCGAGGTCCCCTCTATACACCGGAGCCCCTTCCTTCATTTAATCAATGCTATTGTTAACTTGTACAGTTCACACTCTTTGGCTCTACCTATGAAATATCTAGTAATAGGTCTTTCACAACGAAATCTACCTACACAGTAACGGTATTTAAGTATGAAGATTAGCTGAGTAGCTGACCCTGTTAGTCCGTTCTTGCAAGTTTTAAAATGGGATATCCCCTGCTTAATGGATAACTATTTGCTACCAATGGGAAAGTCTTTCGCATTTGAAATTGCAAATTGAGGTGATTGGATTTGCACCAACGGAAACCATAAATTTGATACACAATAGAAAGATAGATATTAGTAATCGATTTTTTTGAAGATAGTTTCTTGCATTCTATCCTATTTCATTGGTACTGATCACTGATATTGGAATTTTTTTCCTTTGTTTTTTTGTCTTAGTCCATGATCTGAACGAGTCGCACATACACCCTAGTACATGTTCCTCGGCGCTGAGGGCATCCCTGAAGAGCGGGGGATTTCGTAACATTTCTGATTGGCTGTCTTGTGTTTCTAATAAGTTGTTTTATAGTTGGCATGTTGAGTCATATACATAATGAGCTGGTTTATATCAATCCGAATCCGATTATTATGAATTACTTCTATTCTCTCTATTATTCTCTCTATTAATATTACTAAATTAATATTACTAGATTAATTATATTAATTATATTAATTGAAAATATTCTATTAAACTCGGTAAGACGATAAAATTTCAAACCTTGGCGCGGAATACTCGTTAATTTTTTATTCAACTGCTACAAGATCAACAATTCCATGAGTTTGGGCTTCTGCTGCTGACATAAAAACATCCCTTTCCATGTCTTCGGATACAACCCATAAAGGTTTTCCCGTTCTTTGTACATAAACCCTTGTGATAGTTTCACGCAGTTTCAGTAGTTCTTCCGCTTCCAGGATAAATTCTCCCGTTTGTGCCTCATAAAAAGAACTAGCGGGTTGATGGATCATTACCCTGATGATATAACATAAAAAACGGTTCCTATTTCGAACGATAAAGCGAGAGAGATAAAGAATAAAAAAAAGATAAGACGGAATTGAACAAACGTACCGTACAGGCATCTTTTGCGTATTGCATACGGCTCTACAACGGAATTTCTTTTTTACCTTCTATTGAAGAAATAGAAAATGTAGGGGGTCTATCAGACCCGGATCGGTAAATGACCCAATAACCACCCTTCCTTTTTTGTTTTGTGTAGTAGTTAAAAAAATACTATGATGGTTCCGTTTCTTTATTATTGCGTCTCTTATTCAGCAATCCCAAAGTTTCTTTTTTTTTTTCATAGTCTTCATAAATATTGTTAAAAGCTTTCTTTTCCGGTGTGAAACCAAAAAAAAGTTTGTGACGCTGGAATAGGCTCCTCCCGATAGATGCGATAAAATAGGAAATATCCCCTTTTCATACTACCCTTTCGGTACATAATTGAAAAATTATGGAAAAAACAAAAAAATTATCATATCGAACTCGAAGTGCTGTGCTATTATTACTTAATATTCATATGGCGAAGGCATAGTCTTCTTTTTTTCCTCAAATAAAAGAATCATTGGCGCCAAGCGTGAGGGAATGCTAGACGTTTGGTAATTTCTCCTCCTGCCAAAATAAAAGATCCCATTGAAGCGGCTAATCCCATGCATACTGTCTGTACATCTGGTTGTACAAATTGCATAGTATCATAAATCCCTATTCCGGGTATTACCCATCCGCCCGGAGAGTTTATAAACAAAAAAAGATCTTTGTTATCATCCTCTATACTGAGATATACCATAAGTCCAATAAGCTGATTCGATATCTCACTATCAACCTCTTGGCCTAAAAAAAGTAGTCTTTCTCGATAAAGTCGATTGGTTAGGATAAAATTTTATCTCTTAGGAGCCGTACCTGCACCTTTTGATGCATACGGTTCACCAAAAATCACCAAAAAGAATCAATGTGTAGAGTTAACCCTTTTTTTTTCATAGCGGGCTTTTTCTTAAATTTTTCAAGAAAGACGATTTTTGTAGGTTATAATAAACATGTTATAATAAACTAAACTTATTGAACTAAGTTCTCATTGATGTATTGTTTTCATTGAGATCGAATCCAAATCGCAATGTCATTTTCTTGTTTCGGAATGGGTTTCTTCAATTGTTTTAGGTTTCTGTTCTACTCCGAGTAATAAAGAAAAGATCTGCCCGATTTGGATTTGCACATATAGGACAAATATTCCAATACCACGTCTTTTTGCTACGACTTCTTTTTTTTTTTCTTCAATTTATTTCATGGTTTCTGCTAAATATCTGATAAGTAATAATCGTAGATATATTACCAATTGGATTTTTTTATAAACAGAGCCTGGATTCTTCATTTTATTGGTTTATTGGTCCAACCAAGCCAACCATAGATTCTTCTAAATTGATAATATTAATCCGGATCTGGATATCCCCCAAAAAAAAGATCTAATTCAATTTCACACTTCCAATTTTTGATGATTCAATCAATCTTTTTGGAGGGAAGGAGGGGATATCTCGATCGGGGGAGATAACGGGGAAATACCACATGACCCAATATATCGGACAAGCCATACTATACGTCAACCCATGAGGCATCCTCCTCTCCCGGACTCCGGAAGGGAACTTTTGGAACACCAATGGGCATCAAATGACGACACAAGTGGTATATCGCGCTCTTATGCGGAAGCGTACCAGTACCAATGGGTTTATTTTATTGTCTTAATAATGATTGGTCCTTATCCTATTGTATTTTATCATATCCTATTGGATTTCTAGATTTATAGATTGAATAAGTTCATAAAAAAAGAAAAAAAAAATAAAAAAAAAGAAGACCAAATGAACAGGAATAAAGGAAAATTCTTATGAATAGGCCCTTGGAGTGATGAACAAATATGTCTGCATTCATTCATATAAATACGCATATAAATATAAAAAAAAATAGGGTCAACCCCCTTTTTTTTATCATTGCGTATTGTTACTTATCGGGTATAGAATAGATCGGCTTCTTTTTGTTCCTACGAATAGAATTGTTCCATTATTACTAAAAAAACTAGACCAAATATTAATCCTTTACCCGAGATAATCCACTGACAAAAAGAGGGTCCATAGCATATTTTTCCAGTGCAATAAAGTTACATAGTGTCTATTTTTTGTTGATAGAAGGGGTATTTTCATGGGTTTGCCTTGGTATCGTGTTCATACCGTCGTATTGAATGATCCTGGTCGTTTGCTTTCTGTTCATATAATGCATACAGCTCTGGTTGCTGGTTGGGCCGGTTCGATGGCTCTATATGAATTAGCGGTTTTTGATCCTTCTGACCCTGTTCTTGACCCAATGTGGAGACAGGGTATGTTCGTTATACCCTTCATGACTCGTTTAGGAATAACCAATTCATGGGGCGGTTGGAATATCACAGGAGGGACTATAACAAATCCGGGTATTTGGAGTTACGAAGGTGTGGCTGGGGCACATATTGTGTTTTCTGGCTTGTGTTTCTTGGCGGCTATATGGCATTGGGTTTATTGGGATCTAGAAATTTTTTGTGATGAACGTACAGGAAAACCATCTTTGGATTTGCCCAAAATCTTTGGAATTCATTTATTTCTTTCAGGGGTGGCTTGCTTTGGTTTTGGCGCATTTCATGTAACAGGATTGTATGGTCCTGGAATATGGGTGTCCGATCCTTATGGACTAACCGGAAGGGTACAATCCGTAAATCCCGCGTGGGGTGTGGAAGGTTTTGATCCTTTTGTTCCCGGGGGAATAGCCTCTCATCATATTGCAGCAGGGACATTAGGCATATTAGCGGGCCTTTTCCATCTTAGTGTCCGTCCACCCCAACGTCTGTACAAAGGATTACGTATGGGAAATATTGAAACTGTACTTTCCAGTAGTATCGCTGCTGTCTTTTTTGCAGCTTTTGTTGTTGCTGGAACTATGTGGTATGGTTCAGCAACAACCCCGATTGAATTATTTGGTCCCACTCGTTATCAATGGGATCAGGGATATTTCCAGCAAGAAATATATCGAAGAGTTGGTGCTGGACTAGCCGAAAATCAAAGTTTATCCGAAGCTTGGTCTAAAATTCCTGAAAAATTAGCTTTTTATGATTACATCGGCAATAATCCGGCAAAAGGGGGATTGTTTAGAGCGGGCTCAATGGACAACGGGGATGGAATAGCTGTTGGGTGGTTAGGACACCCTATCTTTAGAGATAAAGAGGGGCGTGAACTTTTTGTACGTCGTATGCCTACCTTTTTTGAAACATTTCCGGTTGTTTTGGTAGACGGAGACGGAATTGTTAGAGCCGATGTTCCTTTTAGAAGGGCGGAATCAAAGTATAGTGTCGAACAAGTAGGTGTAACTGTTGAGTTCTATGGCGGCGAACTCGATGGCGTCAGTTATAGTGATCCTGCTACTGTGAAAAAATATGCTAGACGTGCTCAATTGGGTGAAATTTTTGAATTAGATCGTGCTACTTTGAAATCGGATGGTGTTTTTCGTAGCAGTCCAAGGGGTTGGTTTACTTTTGGACATGCTTCGTTTGCTCTTCTTTTCTTTTTCGGACACATTTGGCATGGTGCTAGAACCTTGTTCAGAGATGTTTTTGCTGGTATTGACCCAGATTTGGATGCTCAAGTGGAATTTGGAGCATTCCAAAAACTTGGAGATCCAACTACAAAAAGACAAGTAGTCTGATACAACATTGTTCTGTTCCTTTTCGACTTTCTTTTCTTTGTTGTGATTTGAATTTGACATAGGAGGAACCGGATAAATCTTGATTTGAATCGCTGTCTTTCTCTTTTACTATTGTTTTTTCTTTTTCTTTATCCGGGAGATCGATCCAAAATAAACAGGTATGAAAGCTATAATTGTAAACCACGATCAAATCTATGGAAGCATTGGTTTATACATTCCTCTTAGTCTCGACTTTAGGAATCATTTTTTTCGCTATCTTTTTTCGAGAACCACCTAAAGTTCCAACTAAAAAGATGAAATGATTTTTTCATTCTATCAATTGAAGTAATAAGCCTCCCAATATTGGGAGGCTCATTACTTCAACTAGTCCCCATGTTCTTCGAATG